AACCTCGTTCAACCAAAAGGAGTGCGTTCTACCCGCCTAAACGAGCCAGTGTGGAGAAACGTTTCACTCCATACTTCCGAAGGCAACTAGACCAAAGGGTGAACGAGTCAAGAGAGCTAAACGGAGATAAATAGGTGACTTTATTTATCCTCCGCGGACCCATAATCGTTTTGCAAACTCAAGAGCGCCAATTCGAGAGATAAAGACTTCATTGGTTCTATTTGAACAACTAGGTCGTCCAACAACTCACGATATTTGGCAGCAACTAGCGAGTCCAAGATGACTATATCGTCACCTAAGATTGCATAATTTCGGAATGGAGTTACTACTCCTGGATAAACCAGTTCCGCCGCCAGCCACACAACAAAGTGATGGCTTAAAGGTAAAGAGTGGCCAGGAAGCCAGGTATCCCAAGGGTTGTCCTGTGACAAAGTCAACACTACTACTCCTCTTGACTAATGGAGGAAGTAGAGAGAAGACGCTATCACCAAGACACGAACCCACAACGGATTCGGCCCTAGAATAACCAAACATTAATCCAAGCATATGTAATTGAAATGACCGAGGCCATCTATCGGTTGCTGACTTTAAATCGAAACAATAAGACTCCTTAAAACCGACTAAACGGTATAAAGGTCTTAATTGGTCGAATGTGCCATCAGTAGGGAGACGGCGTAAAACCGCCATCAACCACTTATGTTATGGTATGGAGCAAGCAACCTTTTCTTGATGCTTTTACCTTTAGTTCTTGAGTGAAGGAATGGAAAGACGACAGACCGATAGCCAATGCCGTTACCTGAAAAAAGATTCCCGGGCCATTTAAAGAACAGAATTTCTGACGACAGAGACCACTAGAAGAAAAGAAACTGTTCCAGAAGACGAAGACGCGGGCGCTAGTAGAGCCCTACAGAGGGTAAATAGGCATCAGGAATGGGGAAGCTGCATATGAAGAAGGGGTTTGGGAAAAGCATTTAACCTGAATTAGTATATAGATTCCCAGATACGGATGATGAGGATTTGCGGAACACATGTGAGGCTAACATTAAGAAACTATATGTGTTAATCAAATACACTGGAGTGGATTTAGCTTGGGAATAGACTGCTTCAGAATCCAATATAATCGTCGGGTTCGAAACTGTAAGTGAAGTGATAAGCCAATATACAGGTGTGGATTTAGTTGGTAATTTACCTGGTTCAAACGTTGCTGATTTGGTTAACACAATAAAATATAGATTAAGGATAGCTGGAAGCCCACCCATACTCATCCCCGAAAACAAGATCTGAGTCAACCTCAGAGTCGGAAGGTGCGCCAAATGGAAAATGCCCGAACAAAACGACCGAGACCACTGGCCGATATGCCTAGGATAGCGGGCAAGTAAGTACAGGAACAGACCTGGAGTAAAAGGGAAAGCTGCAAGTAGGGTCAAATGCCTAAACCAAGGGGTCAGACTTGGTGAGGAACGCTGGGAGCCTATCCGACATACCCCTCACAAAAGAGAAAGATCGACGGCAGAAGCGGATAGAAGGCCTTCAAGTATAAGATCCTAAGCTTAAGCTCCGACCGAAACAACAGTACGGTGCCTAGTATCCCAGGCAACAGTAGACAAACTGAACATGTACCGTAAAGGTATACGCTTACAGCCAGGAAGGTGCCGAGCGCTGACGACGAGTATAGAGATAGTAAAAAGGTATACGAGGAGGAAGAAGGCGATGGCTGATTGACGTTCGTAGACCCATACTCATCAGAGGTAAAATAGGCACAAGCATAAGAAGCGGTATATTCCGAGGTGTATGCGTTAAGCCAACTACGTGATGAGAATTGGGAAGCAGAATTGGCAGATTCCGCTGAAGCTACAAGGTTAGGGACAGCATGTGTTAAGCCAATGCGTAAGTGGTTTATTTAGGATATCCGTCCATGGAAGTTGTACTGGTGAACTGCAGAGAGTGAAGCTGCCCAAAGTACTCGTCGTAAACGTGAACGGTCGTACTCGCGGGGCGCCCCCAGGCTCAAGTCCTATCTTTAAACCACGTTGACGTAGCGACGCCTATATCAAAAGAATATACGAGCGAGGAAGTTTATAAATGGCTTTTTCAAATCATTGGTGTCAGCATGTTGAATGAGCTTCATCCCAACTTCAGAGTCCATTTCGATGATGATGGCTGGGGGTCTTCTTCCCCTTTTTCTTATTGGAAATCCTCTGTAAGCCCTTTTCTCTGCCTTTTGTTCTCAGGCGCGAAGCCCTATCGCTGACGAATACTTCGTCATCTGAAAACAACCGTTCTCCTCGTCTATCACTCAACCTTCTTTCTGTTGCTTTTCTTTCAAGATCTTTTGCAAACGCGCGGATTTGTCTTTCTGGCTTCTGGCCTACTCAATTGTGGCAGGAAGTATAAAAAGTCCTTCCCTGCTATAGGTCAGTATGGCCACGTTCTCTCTCTCAAGGATATCAGTGTACTCCTTCCAAGGGTAAAATCTCTAGACCGCATGGCAAATCCTGGC